CTAACTAAGTACAAGGATTCCCTGAGTAAGAACTCTTGTATCATCACGTTGAATTAATATAATGACTAAAAATCCAAAGAAAGGTTTATCCTGTGAGCAAAATAAACATAGACAAAGAGCTAGAAGGAAGAAAAATCTTTCAATTTAGAGTTTCTAACTCTTTGAAATTTTTTGGAGTTTTGGAGTCCGGTCACGGGATTTGAATATTAAGTTATTAAGTTAAGTATGAATCATAGCTCTAAGACTTCGTAATCTATTTCATATATTCCGTGCTCCAGATACTAGAATAAATATCTGACGAAGTCAAAAACCATCTCTATCAAGATAAGATGACAGACCCATTTTCTGTATTATCAATAGGATCCATTATAACAAGTCGCACACTCATATTCCAGAAATACAGAAAGAAAGAAATTCCACGATCGAACTACCAAAATAGAATAGCATAAAATGGGCTAAAAAAACGAGACCAAAATGCTTCACTTTGTATTGAAAAGCTAGAATTTAGTGATTCTTGTAAATCTAATTCATTGAAATTCCATCCAATAAAACGGAAGAATTATAAATCTCCAAAATAATAGATAGGAATACCGCAAATAGAGCCATTGCGACACCCATCAAAGGAGTAGTCCCCCACCCTGGAGCTACTTTACCATATTCCGAATTCAATGGTTTCAATAAATCCCCTACAATAGTTCGTCTTGGACCAGATCTAGAACTCCCCTCAACGCTTTGTGTAGCCATAAATCCTTTTTTGTATTAACTGAGATCTGTTGACTTTGTATACCATTCTGTTGTAAATAAATGATCTTATCATAGATCCATTGTGGTCTGGAAATTATTATTTTTTTATTATTATATAATAATGGAAACAGCAACCCTAGTCGCCATCTCTATATCTGGTTTACTTGTAAGTTTTACGGGGTATGCCTTATATACTGCTTTTGGGCAACCCTCTCAACAACTAAGAGATCCATTCGAGGAACACGGGGACTAGTTGAAGTAATGAGCCCCCCAATCTTGGGAGGCTCATTACTTCAATTAAGATAATGAAAAATCATTTCACCTTTTTAGTTGGAACTTTAGGTGGTTCTCGAAAAAAGATAGCGAAAAAAATTATTCCTAGAGTTGATACTAAGAGGAATGTATAAACTAATGCTTCCATAGATTCAATCGTGGTTTACAATTATAGCTTCCATATCTGTTTATTTAGAGCGTTCCCGGATAAAAAAAGAGCAAGAGTCAAGACAAAGAAAAGGTGGGGATTCAAATCAAGATGTCCCCAGTACCCTATGTCAAATTACAAAAAGAAAATAGAGACGAAAAATCAGAGATTAATGTTGTATCAAACTACTTGTCTTTTTGTAGTTGGATCTCCAAGTTTTTGGAATGCTCCAAATTCCACCTGAGCGTCTAAATCTGGATCAATACCAGCAAAAACATCTCTGAACAAGGTTCGAGAGCCATGCCAAATGTGTCCGAAGAAGAAGAGCAAGGCAAACGAAGCATGTCCAAAAGTAAACCAACCCCTTGGACTGCTACGAAAAACACCATCGGATTTCAAAGTAGCACGATCTAATTCAAAAATTTCACCCAATTGTGCGCGTCTAGCATATTTTTTCACAGTAGCAGGATCGCTATAACTGACCCCATTTAGTTCACCACCATAGAACTCAACAGTTACACCTACTTGTTCAACACTATACTTCGATTCTGCCCTTCGAAAAGGAACATCGGCTCTAACAATTCCGTCTCCATCTACTAAAACAACCGGAAATGTTTCAAAAAAAGTAGGCATACGACGTACAAAAAGCTCACGCCCTTCTTTATCTCTAAATAGAGGATGTCCTAACCACCCAATAGCTATTCCATCCCCGTTGTCCATTGAGCCTGCTCTGAACAATCCACCCTTTGCGGGATTATTTCCGATGTAATCATAAAAAGCTAATTTTTCAGGAATTTTAGACCAAGCTTCGGATAAGCTTTGATTTTCAGACATCCCAGTACCAACTCTTCGATATATTTCTTGCTGGAAGTATCCTTGATCCCATTGATAACGAGTGGGACCAAATAATTCAATGGGGGTAGTTGCTGAACCATACCACATAGTTCCAGCTGCAAAAAAGACAGCAGCGATACTACTGGAAAGCACGGTTTCAATATTTCCCATACGTAATCCTTTGTATAGACGTTGGGGCGGGCGGACACTAAGATGGAATAGGCCCGCTAATATGCCCAATGTTCCTGCTGCAATATGATGAGAGGCTATTCCTCCCGGAACAAAAGGATCAAAACCTTCCACACCCCATGCTGGATTTACGGATTGTACTTTTCCGGTTAGCCCATAAGGATCAGACACCCATATTCCAGGACCATACAATCCTGTTACATGAAAAGCACCAAACCCAAAACAAGCCACTCCTGAGAGAAATAAATGAATTCCAAAGATCTTGGGCAAATCTAAAGAAGGTTTTCCTGTACGTTCATCACAAAATATTTCTAGATCCCAATACACCCAATGCCAGATAGCTGCCAAGAAGCACAAGCCAGAAAACACAATATGCGCCCCAGCCACACCTTCATAACTCCAAATACCCGGATTCGTTATAGTTCCTCCTGTAATACTCCAACCACCCCATGAATTGGTTATTCCTAAACGAGTCATGAAGGGTATAACGAACATACCTTGTCTCCACATTGGATCGAGAACAGGGTCAGAAGGATCAAAAACTGCTAATTCATAGAGAGCCATCGAGCCGGCCCAACCAGCAACCAAAGCTGTATGCATTATATGGACAGCCAGCAAACGACCGGGATCATTCAATACGACGGTATGAACACGATACCAAGGCAAACCCATGGAATACCCCCTTAATCAACGAAAGATAGACACTATGTAACTTTATTGCACTGGAAAAAACTATGTTATGGACCTCCCTTTTTTCAGTGGATTATCTCGGAGAAAGGATTCCATTTTTTTTTTAGTATTTTAGTCAGAATGTCACAATTCTGTTTGTAGGAACAAAGAGAAGCAGATCTATTCTATACCAGATAAGTACCAATACGCAATGGGAGGTTGACTCCAGCGAATGCATACGGATTTGTTCATCATTCAAAGAGCCTATTCGTAAGAATTTTACTTTATTCATTTTGTCTTCTTTTTTTTTTTATGTTATGAACTTATCGAATCCGCGCAAATAACAAATAAAATAAAACAAAAAAATAAAGAAAATAGAAAAAATAATAAAATAAAAGCAAATATCCAATATAATATTATTAAAACATAAATTCATATAATATTATAAAGACAATAAATTCATTGTTACGCTTTCACATCAAAGTGAAATAGAGTACTTCATTTTTTTTTATTTCATTTAATGCCTATTGGTGTTCCAAAAGTCCCTTTTCGAAATCCCGGAGAGGATAGTTCAAATTGGATTGACGTATAGTGCGACTTGTCAGAGACATTGGGTCATTATGGGATTTCCCCGTTCTCTACCCCGATCGAGATATCCTCTATTTCACCAAAGAAGGATTGATTAAATCATCCCAAAATTAGAGCGTGAAGTGGCAATAAAGTGCAATTAGATCTATGCTTTGGAGGTATTCAGATTAATATTATCAATTAGAATAATTTATGGTTAGCTTGTTTGGAACAATAAAATGAAGTATCCAGGCTCCGCTTAGAAAAACCCCATTAGTACTATATCCATGATTACTATTTGTATCATATTCTATTTATATATTTTATAAATATAAATTGGAGTAATTTCAAACTACAAATCATAATCAATCGAATAATTTGATAAATACGTCAAATATTTTGTGGAAGACGTGAAATGAATTGAAAAAAAGGAAGTTGTAGCAAAAAGAAATGGTATTGGGGGCATTTGCCCTATATGTGCAAATCCAAATCGGGCAGATCTTTACTCGGAGTAGAGCACAAACCTAAAAGAATTAAAGAAGCCCACTCAGGAACAAGAGAATGTTATCGTGATTTGAATTGGATCCCGATGAAAGAATACATCAATGAGAAGTTAGTTTGATAAGTTTAATGAATTTTTTTTATTTTTTTATTTTTTATTTATATTATTTATAGGTAAACGGGTAAAAAAACCATCTTTCTTGAAACTTTCTTGAAAAATGGAGGAAAAACCCCTTCGTTATTCGTTAAATGGGATCTACATATTGATTCTTTTTTTCGCAATTTTTGATGAACCGTATGCATTAAAAGGTGCATGTACGGTTCCTAAGGGATAGAATTTGATCCTAATCAACCGACTTTATCGAGAAAGATTACTTTTTTTAGGTCAAGATATTGATAGTGAGATCTCGAATCAACTTATCGGTCTTATGGTATATCTCAGTACAGAAAGTGAGATCAAAGATTTGTATTTGTTTATCAACTCTCCTGGCGGATGGGTAATACCCGGAATAGCTATTTATGATACTATGCAATTTGTGCGACCAGATGTACAAACAGTATGCATGGGATTAGCCGCTTCAATGGGATCTTTTATTCTGGTCGGAGGAAAAATTACCAAACGTCTAGCATTCCCTCACGCTTGGCGCCAATGAGTTTTTATTTTATTTCAAAGAATTCAAAGAAAAAAGAAAGCTATGCCTTCGCCATATGAAATATGAATATTAAGTAATAATAGCATGGCATTTCGAATTCAATATAAGAAATTTTTTTTTATTTCGTTTTAACATTAGATTATGTATTGAAAGAGTAGTATGAGATATTAAGGGCAGTTCCGATTTTATCTTATTTATCGGGAGCCTATTTCAGTGTCACAAACTTTTTTTTTTGTTTTTTGTTTTCACACCAGAAGGTTCTTAATGCTATTTATATTATTATGAATTATGAAAGAGGACAAAAAAAAAGATTATATTCGTTTTTTTTTCATTTTTTTTTCAATAAAAAAAAAAAAGAAACTTTGGGATTGCTAAATCACCGATGAAATAAAGCAACGGAACCACCATAGTATTTTGTTTTTATTAATTCCTCCCAAGGAAAGGGTGGTCATTGTATCATTTACCGACCGAGGCTTTGTAGACTCTCTATTTTTCTTCGGTAAAAGTGAATTCTCTTGTAGAGCCGTATGCAATGCGCAAGCAATGCCTGTACGGTTGTTCAATTCTATTATTATCTTATATCATCAGGGTAATGATCCATCAACCTATAGCTGCTTTTTATGAAGCACAAATAGGAGAATTTGTCCTGGAAGCGGAAGAACTACTGAAACTGCGCGAAATCCTCACAAGGGTTTATGCACAAAGAACAGGCAAACCCTTATGGGTTGTATCTGAAGACATGGAAAGGGATGTTTTTATGTCAGCAGCAGAAGCCCAAGTTCATGGAATTGTTGATCTTGTAGCAGTTGCATAAAAAATAGCAGGAATTTCACATAAATCGCGATTTGAGATTTTAGTTTCTTACCGAGGTTTCATATTCTATTAATTTGAATTTTATTAATTTTAATAAAATATTAAAATAGAATATGAATATAGAAAAAATTCATAATCATCCGGTTAGGATCGATCTAAACCAGCCCATTATGCATACGATTCAACATGCCAACTATTAAACAACTTATTAGAAACACAAGACAGCCAATCAGAAATGTCACCAAATCCCCCGCTCTCGGGGGATGCCCTCAGCGCCGAGGGACATGTACTAGGGTGTATGTGCGACTCGTTCAGATTTCAGATTGTGGGTTGGGACAAAAGAAAGAATTTTTCCACTATCCGTGATCAGTACCGATGAATAGGATAGAATGGAAGACTCCCCTTCACTCTCTTAAACGAAAAAAAAAGATCTAGAATATGCTTCTATTGTGTATCAAATTTATGGTTTCTATTGGTGCAAATTCAATTACCTCAATTTTCAATTAAAAATGCGAAAGAATTCCCTATTGGTAGCAAATGATTATCTGTTAAGCAGGGCAAATCTTATTTAAATTAAAAAACCGAAAATGGATGCCTCTACTCTTGCAAGAACGGACTAACAAGGTCAGCTAATCAGCTAATCCACATAATTAAATACCGTTACTGTAAAAACGGATCTCGTTGTGAAAGACCTACTACTGGGGAATTCATGGGTAGAGCCCAAAAGTGTAAACTGTACAAGTTAACAATAGCATTGATTCGATCAAGTAAGGAGCTCCGGTGTATAGAGAGGACCTCGCCGTTTAAGAAATAACCATAGAAACGATGGAACCCACTATTTATTTATCCATTTCTATTTACTACTTATTTTTATTTACTATATTTTTGTTTGATACCTAGTACCAATAAGATTTCTTATTTCAAGGCGAAATGCTTAGAAAAAAAAGAAAAAATAGTGGTTGGGAAGGTTAGAGTAGCAAAAGCCGTTGGAATTATTATTTTATACATTGGAATAATCCGTTTTGTTAGTCTAGAAAAGGGAAAAAGAATAACTGAAAGAAAGGAAATCAATTAGTTATTTACCAAAGTTTCGTTTATTCAATGACCAGAATTAGACGAGGATATGTAGCTCGGAGACGTAGAACAAAAATTCGTTTATTCACATCAAGCTTTCGTGGGGCTCATTCAAGACTTACTCGAACTATGATTCAACAAAAAATAAAAGCTTTGTTTTCGGCCTATCGGGATAGAGATAGGCACAAAAGAAATTTTCGGTGTTTATGGGTGACTCGTATAAATGCAGCAATTCGCGAGAACGAAGTATCCTGTAGTTATAGTAGATTAATAAACAATCTGTACAAGAGACAGTTGCTTCTTAATCGTAAAATACTTGCACAGCTAGCTATATTAAATAGGAATTGCCTTTATCTGATTTCCAATGACATGATAAAATAAGGAGATTGGAAAGAATCCTTCGGAATGTTTGACTTTGACATGGAATTGCTTGGAAAATAAATTCCGGGAAGGTAGAATAGAAATAAGTATAATAAAATATGATCATAATACATAATATGATCAAGTAGTCAAACTGAACAAAAACATTCAATAAAAAAATATTTATTTTTTTACTTTTCCCCAATTCTTTTTTTTTACGACACGACAATCAAATCCGGATTCCTGGATTTTTATCGAACAAAAAATCAACCGACGTTTGAGTTCGGATTGAAATTTTGATTCAATTGAAGAGTAAGCCTATTTTTTTCTGGTTCTAAGACCCGTAGTTCTAGCGACCAACTCGTTTTTTTCAAATTGTCTTTCATTATTAAGAAAGGGTAATGAAGATAAAATACGAGCTTGTTTTATAGCAATAGTAATTAATCGTTGTTGTTTTAAAGTCAATCTATTCACCCGTCTAGATAATATTTTTCCTTGTTCACTAATAAATCGACTAATTAAACTCATGTTTCTATAATCAATTCGATCCCCCGATCCAATCGGGGGCAGACGCCTACGAAGAGATCGCTTGGGCTTAAGAAAAAGTCGCTTGGATTTATCCATGGCTTGTTTATTTTATTCCTTTTTTTTTCGAGAATCCTATTTCCTTTGATCGGATCAAAAATGCTAATGATTTCGAATTAAGAAATAGGATTTTGCTTATTTCTATTTAAATATATATATTAACATATGATATGCTAATATATGATATGTCAATATGTCATTTTTCATCTTCCTTGTAAAAGTCACACGCAGTTGATCGATTCCATCTATTTCTTTATCTCCCCGTGAATTGTATGTTTGTAACAATAGGGACAGAATTTTTTCAACTCCAATCGACTAGGCTTATTGTGTCGATTCTTTTGAGTAATATATCTAGAAATGCCTATTGATTTCTTATTAACACTCTTTCGAACACAACTAGTACATTCTAAAATAACCCTTATTCGGACGTCTTTACCATTGGCCATGAACCTCCTTTTGGTTTTTATTCACTTAACTCTTCTATTTTCCTATCCGAAACGAAGAAGAAAAGAAGGAAAAAATACAAGTTACTAACTTGAAATCAAATTATGAAAGATTTTGTTGCAACCAATATAGTAAAAGTAAAAATAAGTAATACAATGATTAAAAATTCTATTTACATTATAAAGAATAGAAGTACAGTCTTTTTATTTTATTTCAACTTCTTGTATGATACTGTTGCCCTAACCGCATTTCCACTTCTGTTCTCTTAATTTAATTAAAGATTTAATTAAAGTAAATTTACTTTTTAATTTACTTAAAGCTTGAACCCAGTTCTGTGTTTGGCTGAGGTTGAAGCCACTTTTATTCTTTCTCTTTTCTAACTTATTCGAATTAGAAAAAATTAGAAAAAAGGGGTAGTAGTCAGAGATATTTAATTGTGTCTCTAATTTTCTTCACCCCCCCCCCCCGTGTTAATAACTAGAATGAAAAAAAAGGGAATGTCAAAGCATCCGGGAAAAAACGATTGATCTCTATCAATAGACCTGCTAAAGACCCGAACCATAGAGTACTTATTACTGGTGCTACGGATAGATATGTTTTTAGATCTCGCATAAAAAATTCTCCTTCTGTATTCTTTATTGTAATACATAACGGCAATACATATATGATCAGATGTATATATATAGTTAAATTAAAGGACACTCGCATTTGTTTTGTACGCGTAATTCTTAATTCAAATTGAGAAATGTACAATAATTTGATAGATAAGATTTTCCTCTTCTTTTCTTAAAAGAACAAAATACGTCTCTTTCCGTCCGGGCATTCACGAAATTTAAGGCGGATTTCCTATTTTTTTTCATATGTATATAAGTTTATTATTATATGTATTATATGTTATATGATATGAGACAAAAAAAAAGAAGAAATAAAAAGATAAGTTATGTATCGCAATGGAGAAAATGAAATGAAATAAATATGTGGAAAACAAGACAGGGATTCTCTACAATGACATTGTAGACCAATTGAAAGGGATGTAGCGCAGCTTGGTAGCGCGTTTGTTTTGGGTACAAAATGTCACGGGTTCAAATCCTGTCATCCCTACTTATTACTTCGCCTCTGAGCAATACAATAACAAGGGATCAATTGAGATCAATTAAAATTGGACATACCTAATCATAAATTAATATGATATGCTTTATATCATAATATTATTTATATTTATATATTCTATTTCTATATATTTATATATAATAATTTATATATAATAATATATAATATAGTTTATATATGAGATAGTATAGGCATTCAAGATCAAGATGTAGTGGAGTAAAAAAAAAAAAAAGAATCTTTTTACTTACAGCTTTCTTTTTTGTAATAAATTTGTAATAAAAAAGCGCTCTTAGTTCAGTTTGGTAGAACATGGGTCTCCAAAACCCAATGTCGTAGGTTCAAATCCTACAGAGCGTGAGCCCATTCTTGTTTTGTTAAGTCAAAAATTTTAGGGAAAAGCTTGAACAGCAATCTTAATTTGACCTCCTGTGGATTAAAAAAAGGAGGAGGTCAAAAAAAAAAAAAGGGTATTAATTAATCAAAGATCCAACTGGTCACCACGTCTATATTGTAAATAAGCAGTTACGAATAATCCAGCCAAAGTAATAGGAATTAGACCTAAGACGATTCCAAATAGAAAAACTTCAATCATTTCAATTTGTTTGAAAAGAGAAAAAAGGAGGTAATATCTATCCTTAAATATTAATCCATATTGCCCATAAATCTCAATAACCAAGAATTGGAAATTGACACGGTAAAGAACTAGAAAATGGAATACTGCAAAAAAAAAAATTCTATTTTTTTTTTATGAATTGCTCATTGAATTAATTTCAAATAAGTCGTATCTTGTTCAGACTAATAAATATAACTAAAGTTATAGTTAAAGCTACTAACAGAAAACCAAAATAACTAGTTAGAGTGGGCATGAAGGAGCTAAATAAACTATTTTTTTTATCCATATATTTGTAAAATACTTTCCTAAATTCAATTTTTGAAAGATACGAAGATAAGCAAAAATACCAATTGAAAGTTTTTTATTTATTAATCATTTATCAATTATTATCATTATAGATTATAGACAGCACTCAAAAAAAAA